ATTATGAATAAATCCATTTACAATAATGAAACAAGTCAAGAAATAATTAATAAAGAAAATCAAAATCCAATTGAGTTTATTTCGACTATAAAAAAGTCACTTTATAATATTAGGAATAGTAAGACAAATTCACATATTTTTTATGACTTATCGTACTTATCACAAGCATATGTATTTTACAAATTATCACAAACCCAAGTTATTAACTTGTATAAATTCAAATCATTTCTTCAATATCAAGGAATCCCTTTTTTTCTTAAGCCTGAAATAAAGGATTCTTTTGAAACACAAGGAATAGTTCATTCTAAATTAAGGGATAACAGACTTCCGAGTTCTGAAATGAATCAATGGAAAAACTGGTTAAGAGGGCATTATCAATACGATTTATCTCAGATCAGATGGTCTAGATTAATACCACAAGAATGGCGGAATAGAGTTTATCAACGTCGTATGGTTAAAAGGAAAAATTTCAGCAAATGGAATTTATATGAAAAAGACCAATTAATTGATTCCAAAAAAGAAAATATTTTGGAAGTCTATTCATTATTGAATCAAAAAGATAATTTTCAAAAATACTATAAATATTATCTTTTATCATATAAATCTATTAATTCTGAAAATAAAAAGGACTCATTTATTTATAGATCGCCGTTTGAAGGAAATAAGAATCAAGAGATTTTTTATAATTACAACACATATAAAGACACTTTTTTTGATATGCTGAGGAGTATCCCTATCAATAATTATCTAGGAAAGGGCGATATTCTATATATGGAAAAAACCCCCGATAGGAAATATTTGGATTGGAAAATTATAAATTTTGATCTTAGACAAAAAGTCGATATTGAGGCCTGGATCACGATCGATGCCAATAGTAATCAAAATACTCAGATTGTTACTAATAATTATCAAATAATTGATAAAAAAAAGATTTTTTATCTTATGATTCCAGAAATGAATTTACCAAACTCCCCAAAAGTCTTTTTTGATTGGATGGGGATGAATGAAAAAATACTAAAGCGTCCCATATTGAATCTGGAACTTTGGTTCTTCCCAGAATTTTTGTTACTTTATAATACATATAAAACGAAATCTTGGTTTATACCAAGCAAATTACTTCTTTTAAATTTGAATAGAAATGAAAATAGTAATGAAAATCAAAAGATTAATGAAAATCAAAAGGGAAGTTTTTTGATACCATCGAATAAAAAAATAAAGAATCGAAATCAAGAAGAAAAAAAAACCACAAGCCAAGGGGATCTTGGATCCGTTCTTTCAAATCAACAAAAAGATATTGAAGAGGATTATGCGAGATCGGACATGAAAAAAGGTAAAAAGAAAAAACAATACAAAAGTAACACGGAAGCAGAACTAGATTTGTTCCTGAAACGTTATTTACTTTTTCAATTGAGATGGGACGATACTTTGAATCAAAGAATGATCAATAATATTAAGGTATATTGTTTCCTGCTTAGACTAATAGATCCAAGAAAAATTTCTATATCCTCGATTCAAAGGGGAGAAATGAGTTTGGATATAATGCTGATTCAGAAGAATTTAACTCTTCCAGAATTGATGAAAAGGGGAATATTGATTATCGAACCCATTCGTCTGTCTGTAAAAAACGACGGACAGTTTATTATGTATCAAACCATCGGTATTTTGTTGGTTCATAAGAGTAAGCACCAAACTAATCAAAGATACCGAGAGCAAAGATATGTTGCTAAGAATAATTTGGATGAATCTATTCCACCACATGAAAGAATAACAAGAAATAGAGACAAAAATCATTTGGATTTGCTTGTTCCTGAAAATATTTTCTCATTTAGGCGTCGTAAAAAATTAAGAATTCTAATTTGTTTCAATTCAAAGAATAGGAATGATGTAGATAGAAATCCTGTATTTTGCAACGAAAAGAATAGCAGCCAAGTTCTAGGTGACAGTAATCACCTTGATAGAGAGACAAATCAATTAATGAAATTGAAGTTCTTTCTTTGGCCTAATTATCGATTAGAAGATTTAGCTTGTATGAATCGCTATTGGTTTGATACCAATAATGGCAGTCGTTTCAGTATGTTAAGGATACATTTGTATCCACGATTGAAAATTCGTTGATAGTACATTTTTCCTATATATCCTCTACTATATAGGATATATGAAAGCCAAGAAATACACACATCACACGTCCTGTCTTACATTTCATTCTAAATAATACTAAATGAATAATGTATCAATTCGATCTAGAAATGAATCAACAGAACCCTCTTCATTTTAGGTCTAAATTCTTCGCTTTTGTGAATACGAAAATGTGCCAATCCTTTTCTCTCCCTATCTAAATCTAATTTTCAATTGGATTGATTCATTTGAATTGATAAAATTAGGAGTTCATAAAGAAATTTGAATTATATTATTGTATATACCACATTTATACCACATTAAAATGAATGACATTATTATTACTGATCGGTAAAATCCATATCTGTAAAAAGGGAGAGGAGGCTTTTTTTTATGGTAAGAAATTCATTCATTTCGGTTATTTCTCAAAAAGAAAATGAAGAAAACAGAGGGTCCGTTGAATTTCAAGTATTCAGTTTCACCACTAAGATAAGGAGACTTACTTCACATTTGGAATTGCACAAAAAAGACTATTCATCTCAGAGAGGTTTGCGAAAAATTTTGGGAAAACGTCAACGATTACTGGCTTATTTGTCAAAAAAAAATAGAGTACGTTATAAAGAATTAATTGATCGGTTGGATATTAGAGAGACAAAAACTCGTTAATTTAAAGAGTGATATCATTTGAACTTATGCGTTTCAATTTTGATGAACTTCTTTTTACTTTCAGCAATTCATGGAAGAATGACTCGGTAAAAAACTTATGATTGCACCAACTACAAGAAAAGACCTCATGATAGTCAATATGGGTCCTCACCACCCATCAATGCATGGTGTTCTTCGACTTATCGTTACTCTCGATGGTGAAGATGTTATTGACTGTGAACCAATATTGGGTTATTTACACAGAGGAATGGAGAAAATTGCGGAAAACCGAACAATTATACAATATTTGCCTTATGTAACACGTTGGGATTATTTAGCTACTATGTTCACAGAAGCAATAACCGTAAATGGACCCGAACAACTAGGCAATATTCAAGTACCTAAAAGGGCTAGCTATATCAGAGCCATTATGTTGGAGTTGAGTCGTATAGCTTCTCATTTGTTATGGCTTGGTCCTTTTATGGCAGATATTGGGGCACAGACCCCTTTCTTCTATATTTTTCGAGAACGAGAATTGATATATGACCTATTCGAAGCTGCCACCGGTATGCGAATGATGCATAATTATTTTCGTATCGGAGGAATAGCTGCTGATCTACCTCATGGATGGATAGATAAATGTTTGGATTTTTGCGATTATTTTTTAACAGGGGTTACTGAATATCAAAAGCTTATTACACGGAATCCTATTTTTTTAGAACGAGTTGAGGGCATAGGCATTATTGGAGGAGAAGAAGCACTAAATTGGGGTTTATCAGGACCAATGCTACGAGCTTCCGGAATACAATGGGACCTTCGTAAAGTTGATCATTATGAGTGTTACGACGAATTTGATTGGGAGGTTCAATGGCAAAAAGAAGGGGATTCATTAGCTCGTTATTTAGTACGAATCAGTGAAATGACAGAATCTATAAAAATTATCCAACAGGCTCTGGAAGGAATTCCAGGGGGGCCCTTTGAGAATTTAGAAATCCGACGCTTTGATAGAGTAAAAGATACTGAATGGAATGATTTTGAATATCGATTTATTAGTAAAAAACCTTCTCCAACTTTTGAATTGTCCAAACAAGAACTTTATGTAAGAGTCGAAGCACCAAAAGGAGAATTGGGAATTTTTCTGATAGGAGATCAGAGTGTTTTTCCTTGGAGATGGAAAATTCGCCCACCGGGTTTTATCAACTTGCAAATTCTGCCTCAGTTAGTTAAAAGAATGAAATTGGCTGATATTATGACGATACTAGGTAGTATAGATATCATTATGGGAGAAGTTGATCGTTGAAATGATAATTGATAATACAACAGAACTACAAGCCATCCATTCGTTTTCCAGATTGGAATTCTTAAAAGAAGTCTATGGGATCATATGGGTGCTTGTCCCTATTTTGACTCTTGTATTAGGAATCACACTAGGTGTACTAGTAATTGTTTGGTTAGAAAGAGAAATATCTGCAGGGATACAACAACGTATTGGACCTGAATACGCCGGCCCCTTGGGAATTCTTCAAGCTCTAGCAGATGGGGTCAAACTACTTTTCAAAGAGAATCTTTTTCCATCTAGAGGGGATACTCGTTTATTCAGTATCGGACCATCCATAGCAGTCATATCCATTTTACTAAGTTATTCAGTAATTCCTTTTGGTTATCGCCTTATTCTAGCCGATCTTAGTATTGGTGTTTTTTTATGGATCGCTGTTTCAAGTCTTGCTCCCGTTGGACTTCTTATGTCGGGATATGGATCAAATAATAAATATTCCTTTTTAGGTGGTTTAAGAGCTGCTGCTCAATCAATTAGTTATGAAATACCATTAACTCTATGTGTATTATCAATATCTCTACGTGTGATTCGGTGAGACATAAAATTTCCCCTATTTCTTTTCTTTCTAGTAAGAAAGTTAAATGAGTTGAATATATATATTTTATTTTTTTATTCAGAATTCGGGTTGATGAACTAAACCAGATAGTTATATGAGTGAAATAAAACGGCTTTTGAATTTGAATTTGCAGTTAAAGGGATTGAATCTCATTTCCTATGTACAAGAATGAAATGAAAGTAAATATAAGTAAAGCAGTCGAGACTGTTTACCCCAAGATTGGTTGATTAGGCATCATGGCTTGAAACGGGTTCAAAAGATCAACTGTATGGAGTTTTTACTATCTATTAACATAGATGTATTACCATAATGGAAGGTTAACAAAAATGAGTGGATGGTTAGGAAGAC